GCTAGCGTAGCTTACCAAAAGCATGACACTGAAGATGTTAAGACGGGCCCTAAGAAGCTCCGCGGGCACAAAAGTTTGGTCCTGACTTTACTATCAATTTGACCCTGGCTTATACATGCAAGTATCCGCACCCCTGTGAGAATGCCCCACAGTTCCCCGCCTGGGAACAAGGAGTTGGTATCAGGCACAAACACACGCCCACGACACCTTGCTCATAGCCACACCCCCAAGGGGTCCCAGCAGTAATAAATATTAAGCAATAAGTGAAAGCTTGACTTAGCTAAGGTTCAGAGGGCAGGTAAAAACTTGTGCCAGCCACCGCGGTTACACTTGTTGCCCGAGTTGATAGAAGCCGGCGTAAAGGGTGGTTAGGATCTTCTATGAATAGAGCCAAATGCCCTCAAAGCTGTCATAAGCACCCGAGGGGAAGAAGCCCAACTACGAAAGTGGCTCTACGGAGTCTGACCCCACGAAGGCTGGGGCACAAACTGGGATTAGATACCCCACTATGCCCTGCCGTAAACCAAGATAATAAGTTACCACATTATCCGCCCGGGAACTACGAGCGCAAGCTTAAAACCCAAAGGACTTGGCGACGCTTAAGACCCACCTAGAGGAGCCTGTTCTAGAACCGATAATCCCCGTTCAACCCGACCCTTTCTTGTTTATACCCCGCCTGTATACCTCCGTCGTCAGCTTACCCTGTGAAGGCCTAAAAGTAAGCACAATTGGCAGACCCCCCCAATACGTCAGGTCGAGGTGCAGCTGATGGAAGGGAAAGAATGGGCTACATTCCCTGTATAAGCGCATACGGATAATACACTGAAACGCGTATTTGAAGGAGGATTTAGCAGTAAGCACAAAGTAGAGCGTTGTGCTGAAGCCGGCCCTAAAGCACGTACACACCGCCCGTCACTCTCCCCGAACAGTAACTCTCACTAACTAAAACCCTATAAAAGAAGAGGGGAGGCAAGTCGTAACATGGTAAGTGTACCGGAAGGTGCACTTGGAAAAGACAGGGTATAGCTAAGACAGCAAAGCATCTCCCTTACACCGAGAAGTCACCCGTGCAAATCGGGTTACCCTGACACCCCCCAGCTAGCCCGACAGTTTAAAACCAACCAGAGCACATCAATAACCCCAACTGCCCTAACAATTTCTTAACAAACCATTTTTCCTCCTTAGTATAGGCGATAGAAAAGGATACCGGAGCGATAGAGACAGTACCGCAAGGGAACGCTGAAAGAGAAATGAAATAACCCAGAAAGTACTAAAAAGCAGAGCTTTCACCTCGTACCTTTTGCATCATGATTTAGCCAGAACTCTCCAAGCAAAGAGCCCTTTAGTTTGACCCCCCGAAACTAGACGAGCTACTCCAAGACAGCCCATAATGGGGCAAACCCGTCTCTGTGGCAAAAGAGTGGGAAGAGCTTTGAGTAGAGGTGACAAACCTACCGAGCCTAGTTATAGCTGGTTGCCTGGGATTTGGATAGAAGTTCAGCCTCCCCGCTTCTTTCTTTCGCACCTTCACATGACCCCATTTGATCAAGAAGACCACGGGAGAGTTAGTCAAAGGGGGTACAGCCCCTTTGACACAGGACACAACTTTTTCAAGTGGATAAAGATCGTGCACACTTACGTACTTGGGTGGGCCTAAAAGCAGCCACCCCCTCAGAAAGCGTTACAGCTCGAGTACAGCCCCAGCCTCATCCCCCTAATTTGATCTGATTCCCCTCAACATACCAGGCCTTCCCATGCTAACATGGGAAAGATTATGCTAATATGAGTAACAAGAGGGCCACCCCCCTCTCCCCCGCACAACTGTATATCGGATCGGACACCCCGCCGAACTTTAACGGCCCCAACCAAAGAGGGCACTGAGAAGGGAATAAAGGACAAGAAAAACCCTCAGCAACCAACCGTTGACCCCACACTGGTGTGCATCAAGGGAAAGACAGAAAGAAAGAGAAGGAACTCGGCAAACACATAAGGCCTCGCCTGTTTACCAAAAACATCGCCTCTTGCAATCAGCGAATAAGAGGTCCCGCCTGCCCTGTGACTATTAGTTTAACGGCCGCGGTATTTTGACCGTGCGAAGGTAGCGTAATCACTTGTCTTTTAATTGGAGACCTGTATGAATGGCATAACGAGGGCTGAACTGTCTCCTCTATCTAGTCAGTGAAATTGATTTCCCCGTGCAGAAGCGGCGATAAACCCATAATACGAGAAGACCCTATGGAGCTTTAGACCCAAGTGCAGTCCTGTTTTAACCCCCTTATACTACGCGGGAACACAACGAGCCCCTGTCCTGGTGTCTTCGGTTGGGGCGACCACGGCGTAATAGATACCCCCCGCGCGGAATGAAAGCACACCTTATTCAACTGAGAGCTCCCGCTCTAATTAGCAGAATTTCTGACCTTAAAGATCCGGCATGGCCGATCAACGGAACCAGTTACCCTAGGGATAACAGCGCAATCCCCCTCAAGAGACCCTATCGACGGGGGGGTTTACGACCTCGATGTTGGATCAGGACATCCTAATGGTGCAGCCGCTATTGAGGGTTCGTTTGTTCAACGATTAAAGTCCTACGTGATCTGAGTTCAGACCGGAGTAATCCAGGTCGGTTTCTATCTATGATATGCTCTTTTCTAGTACGCAAGGACCGAGAAGAGGGGGTCCATGTCCCATATACACCCCGCCCCCACCTAATGAAAACAACTAAAATAGGCAAGAGGGCATACCTGTCACCCCATAAATAATGGCACGTTAGGATGGCAGAGCCCGGCGAGTGCGAAAGGCCTAAGCCCTTTTGACAGAGGTCCAAATCCTCTTCCTAACTATGACATCACCACTTACCACTCACATCCTCAGCCCCCTTACTTTTATTGTCCCCGTCCTGCTGGCCGTTGCATTCCTCACCCTTATTGAACGTAAAGTCTTAGGATACATACAACTGCGGAAGGGCCCAAACGTTGTTGGCCCCTACGGCCTGCTACAGCCCATTGCCGACGGCCTGAAACTTTTTATTAAGGAACCTGTTCGACCCTCCACCTCCTCCCCCCTTTTATTCCTAGCGGCCCCCATCCTAGCACTCACACTAGCCCTGACGCTATGGGCCCCAATGCCCCTCCCCTACCCCATCATCGACCTAAATCTCGGCGTACTCTTCATCCTCGCCCTATCTAGCCTTGCAGTTTACTCGACCCTCGGCTCAGGTTGAGCCTCCAACTCAAAGTACGCCCTCATCGGGGCCCTGCGGGCCGTGGCCCAAACCATCTCCTACGAGGTCAGTCTAGGATTAATTCTGCTCGGTGCCATTATTTTTACCGGGGGATTCACCCTGCAGACCTTCAGCACTGCACAGGAAGCCATCTGGCTCATCTTTCCTGCATGACCCCTTGCTGCAATATGATTCACCTCCACTTTGGCAGAAACTAACCGGGCCCCATTCGACCTCACTGAAGGGGAGTCAGAACTGGTCTCGGGCTTCAACGTAGAGTACGCAGGTGGACCGTTTGCTCTCTTTTTCCTGGCCGAGTACGCCAACATCTTACTAATAAATACACTTTCCGCCGTACTTTTCCTAGGTGCAACCCACATCCCCGCCATCCCCGCCCTCACCACTCTTAGTTTAATGACAAAGACCACCCTCCTCTCCCTCGCATTCCTGTGGGTCCGAGCATCCTACCCTCGCTTTCGTTACGACCAACTGATGCACCTTATCTGGAAAGGTTTTCTTCCCCTCACATTGGCCTTCATCATCTGGCACCTCTCACTCCCCATTGCCCTCGCCGGACTTCCCCCGCACCCATAGCGTCGGAGCCGTGCCTGAAAAAAGGACCACTTTGATAGAGTGAATAACGAGGGTTAAAGCCCCTCCAGCTCCTTAGGAAGAAGGGGATCGAACCCTAACTGAGGAGATCAAAACTCCTAGTGCTTCCACTACACCACTTCCTAGTAAAATCAGCTAAGTTAAGCTTTCGGGCTCATGCCCCGAACATGTTGGTTAGAGTCCTTCCTTTACTAATGAGCCCCTACATTTTATCTACCTTCTTACTAAGCCTTGGCTTAGGAACAACGATCACCTTCGCGAGCTCCCACTGGTTGCTAGCCTGGATGGGAGTCGAAGTGAGCACCCTCGCCATCCTCCCACTAATGGCGCAACACCACCACCCCCGTGCCGTTGAAGCCGCCACCAAATACTTCCTAACACAAGCAACCGCCGCCGCGGTGCTACTGTTTGCTAGCGCCACGAACGCATGAATCACCGGCCAATGAGATATCCAACAGATGTCCCACCCCCTCCCCACCACCATGGCCACCATCGCCCTTGCTCTCAAAGTGGGACTAGCCCCCCTACACACCTGGCTCCCCGAAGTACTACAGGGCCTCGACCTAACTACTGGCCTAGTCCTATCCACCTGACAGAAGCTCGCCCCCTTCGCCCTCATCGTGCAACTCCACCCTGCCAACTCAACCATTATGGTTTTACTGGGCTTAACTTCTGTGATGGTTGGTGGCTGGGGAGGCCTCAACCAAACCCACCTACGAAAAATCCTGGCCTACTCTTCGATTGCCCATCTTGGCTGAATGGTGCTCGTACTACAGTACTCGCCCTCCCTTACCATGCTCGCCCTCCTCACATATATCACTATAACAGTCTCAACATTCCTCGTGTTTAAGCTAGCCGGCTCAACAACCCTGAACTCCCTCGCCACTTCTTGAGCAAAGGTCCCCATAATTGCTGCTATTACCCCCCTTATCCTACTCTCCCTCGCGGGACTTCCGCCCCTGACTGGCTTCTTACCCAAATGACTAATCCTCCATGAATTGACAAAACAGGACCTCCCCTTACCTGCCACCCTGGCCGCACTAGGTGCCCTCTTGAGCCTATACTTCTACCTACGACTCTCATACGCGATGACCCTCACAATATCCCCCAACACCGGAGTCAGCACAGCCCCTTGGCGCCTCCACTCCCCCCACCAAACAATACCCTTGGCCCTCTCCGCCGCACTTACCGTCCTCCTTCTCCCCCTTGCCCCCGCCCTCACCGCACTGTTCCTCATCTAAGAGGCTTAGGCTAACAGTCAGACCGAGGGCCTTCAAAGCCCTAAGCGGGAGTGAAAACCTCCCAGCCTCTGTAAGACTTGCGGGATGTTACCCCACACCTCCTGCATGCAAAACAGGCACTCTAATTAAGCTAAAGCCTTCCTAGGTGGGTAGGCCTCGATCCTACGAACTCTTAGTTAACAGCTAAGTGCTCAAGCCAGCGAGCATCCACCTACACTTTCCCCGCCTGCCGGGCAGGAGGCGGGGAAAGCCCCGGTAGACGGTGAATCTACAACTTATGATTTGCAATCATACGTGTTGACACCTCAGGGCTTGATAAGAAGAGGACTTGAACCTCTCTTTATGGGGCTACAACCCACCGCTTAAACTCAGCCATCTTACCTGTGATCACCACACGTTGACTTTTCTCAACCAACCACAAAGACATTGGCACCCTATATCTAATCTTTGGTGCTTGAGCGGGGATGGTGGGCACGGCCCTAAGCTTACTCATCCGCGCCGAACTAAGCCAACCTGGCGCACTTTTGGGGGATGATCAGGTCTATAATGTAATTGTTACGGCGCATGCCTTTGTTATAATTTTCTTTATGGTTATGCCAATCATGATTGGGGGTTTCGGAAACTGGCTCATCCCTTTAATAATTGGGGCCCCAGATATGGCATTTCCCCGAATGAATAATATAAGCTTTTGGCTACTTCCCCCCTCTTTCCTTCTCCTCCTGGCATCCTCAGGCGTGGAAGCGGGGGCCGGAACAGGATGAACAGTGTACCCCCCGCTAGCGGGCAACCTGGCACATGCCGGGGCCTCAGTCGATCTAACAATCTTCTCCCTACACTTGGCAGGAGTATCATCTATTCTAGGGGCCATTAACTTTATTACAACAATTATCAACATAAAACCCCCCGCTATCTCTCAGTACCAGACACCTTTGTTCGTATGATCTGTTTTAATCACCGCGGTTCTACTTCTGCTCTCCCTACCCGTCCTTGCTGCCGGTATTACAATACTTCTGACTGATCGTAACCTAAACACGACTTTCTTTGATCCCGCAGGAGGGGGTGACCCCATCCTTTACCAACACCTATTCTGATTCTTCGGACACCCCGAAGTATACATTCTCATTCTCCCAGGATTCGGCATGATTTCACACATTGTTGCCTACTATTCAGGTAAGAAGGAACCTTTCGGATACATGGGCATGGTTTGAGCAATGATGGCCATCGGTCTGCTCGGCTTCATTGTCTGAGCACACCACATGTTCACTGTGGGGATGGACGTAGACACACGTGCATACTTTACATCCGCCACAATGATTATTGCAATCCCGACCGGTGTTAAAGTGTTCACCTGACTGGCGACCCTGCACGGAGGATCAATTAAATCAGAAACCCCAATATTATGAGCGCTCGGCTTCATTTTCTTATTTACGGTTGGAGGCCTGACAGGGATTGTGTTGGCCAACTCGTCACTAGACGTTGTCCTGCACGACACATACTACGTGGTCGCCCACTTCCACTATGTCTTGTCTATGGGAGCTGTGTTCGCTATCGTGGGGGCCTTCGTACACTGGTTCCCACTCTTTTCAGGCTACACCCTGCACGACACCTGGACTAAAGTCCACTTCGGCGTTATATTTATCGGAGTCAATCTCACCTTCTTCCCACAACACTTCCTAGGCCTAGCGGGAATGCCACGACGGTACTCAGACTACCCAGACGCCTACACACTATGAAACACTGTGTCCTCAGTCGGAGCACTAATCTCCCTAGTAGCAGTCATTATGTTCTTATTCATCCTCTGAGAAGCCTTCGCGTCTAAACGTGAAGTTGTTGCAGTAGAACTAACCATCACAAATGTGGAGTGATTGCACGGCTGCCCCCCACCCTACCACACATTTGAAGAACCTGCATTCGTTCAAGTGCAGGCAAACTAGACGAGAAAGGAAGGAATTGAACCCCCGTAAGCTGGTTTCAAGCCAGCCGCATTACCACTCTGCCACTTTCTTCGCTAAGGCACTAGTAAAAGGATAATACACTGCCTTGTCAAGGCAGTATTGTGGGTTGGACCCCCACGTGCCTTGTTTACACATGGCGCACCCCTCCCAACTAGGATTTCAAGACGCAGCCTCACCTGTTATAGAAGAACTTCTACATTTTCACGACCACGCACTAATAATCGTTTTTCTTATTAGTACCCTTGTCCTTTATATTATTGTGGCCACGGTCTCAACCAAACTAACGAACAAGTATATCCTTGACTCCCAGGAGATTGAAATTATTTGGACTATCCTCCCAGCCGTTATCCTCGTCTTAATCGCACTTCCCTCCCTACGAATCTTGTACCTAATAGACGAAGTTAATAGCCCCCACCTCACGATCAAAGCCCTGGGCCACCAATGGTATTGAAGCTACGAATACTCTGACTACCAAGATCTCAGCTTTGATTCATATATGATCCCCACACAAGAGCTGGCCCCCGGCCAATTCCGACTGCTGGAGGCTGACCACCGGATGGTCGTCCCCGTTGAATCCCCCATCCGAGTTCTTGTATCTGCCGAGGATGTTCTCCACTCCTGAGCGGTGCCTGCCCTTGGCGTAAAAATGGACGCAGTGCCAGGTCGATTAAACCAAACGGCTTTCATCACATCTCGCCCCGGAGTGTACTACGGTCAATGCTCGGAAATCTGCGGGGCTAACCACAGCTTTATACCCATTGTCGTAGAAGCTGTCCCCCTGGAACACTTTGAGAACTGATCGTACTCAATACTTGAAGACTCATCACTAAGAAGCTAAACAGGGTTCAAGCGTTAGCCTTTTAAGCTAAAGACTGGTGACTCCCAACCACCCTTAGTGACTATGCCCCAACTAAACCCCGCCCCTTGATTTACCATTCTATTGTCCACATGGCTTATCTTGTTGGTCGTACTAACCCCCAAAGTTTTGACCCACACCTTCCCCTACGCCCCAGACCCCGCGACCGCCAGCACATCAAAAACACAACCCTGACCCTGACAATGACACTAAGCTTTTTCGATCAATTTTCGAGCCCATCTTATCTAGGCATCCCCCTGATTGCCCTAGCCCTCACTTTACCCCTCATTCTATTTCCAACCCCATCTTCCAAATGGTTGAGTAACCGCCTGCTTGCTATACAAAACTGGTTCATTAACCAGCTCTCCAAACAGTTACTCTCACCCTTAAGCTTAGGGGGACACAAGTGGGCCCTTTTACTCATCCCCCTTATGTTGTTCCTAATCACATTAAACGCCCTGGGACTTTTGCCCTACACTTTCACCCCCACAACCCAACTGTCCTTAAACATTGGGCTCGCCGTCCCCTTATGACTAGCCACAGTACTTATCGGTATGCGAAACCAACCAACCATCGCACTGGGCCACCTCCTTCCGGAAGGCACCCCCACCCCTCTGATCCCCGTCCTGGTTATTATCGAAACAATTAGCCTTTTAATCCGCCCCCTGGCCCTAGGTGTTCGACTTACCGCCAACCTGACAGCAGGTCACCTGCTGATTCAGTTGATTGCCACGGCTGCTTTCGTACTAGTACCGCTCATGCCTGCGGTGGCCATCTTGACAGCCACTGTACTGCTTTTATTGACCCTTCTAGAAGTCGCCGTCGCCTTAATCCAGGCTTACGTCTTCGTCCTTCTCTTAACCCTCTACCTTCAAGAGAACGTCTAAGACTCACATGAATACAACTCGAGAACCCGGGCGATTCAAAGTTGTTCTGGCCCATGTTACACCTCGCCCCCAGCACTCTTACTCAGACTCACCCCCGCCGTTATAGAGCCCCACCCCCCAACTACCAACCAATGGCCCACACAGCACACCCGTACCACATAGTATGTCCCAGTCCCTGGCCCCTCACAGGAGCGGTTGCGGCTTTAATGTTGACATCAGGCCTCGCAATGTGATTCCACTACAATTCTAAGACCCTAATGGTCCTCGGTCTTATTCTACTACTTCTCACAATGTATCAGTGATGACGGGATGTGGTACGAGAAAGCACATTCCAAGGCCTCCACACACCCCCCGTGCAGAAAGGACTCCGCTACGGAATGATTTTATTTATCACCTCAGAAGTACTTTTCTTTGCTGGGTTCTTCTGAGCCTTCTACCACTCCAGCCTCGCCCCCACCCCTGAGCTAGGGGGCTGCTGACCACCCTCCGGTGTAACAGCCCTTGACCCATTCGAAGTGCCCCTCCTCAACACAGCAGTGCTCCTTGCATCCGGGGTCACAGTCACTTGAGCCCACCACAGCATTATGGCGGGCCAACGACGCCAAGCAATTCACTCCCTCCTTCTTACCGTACTGCTTGGCTTTTACTTTACCCTTCTGCAAGCTATAGAGTACTACGAAGCACCCTTCACAATTGCCGATGGAGTCTACGGCTCCACATTCTTTATCGCAACGGGCTTTCACGGCCTTCATGTTATCATTGGCACTCTCTTCCTTGCTATTTGCCTTCTCCGCCAGATCCAACATCACTTCACATCCGGGCACCACTTTGGCTTCGAGGCGGCTGCTTGGTACTGACACTTCGTAGACGTAGTCTGACTATTCCTCTACGTCTCAATCTACTGATGAGGCTCATAATCTTTCTAGTACTAAACTCAGTATGAGTGACTTCCAATCACCTGGTCTTGGTTAAAACCCAAGGAAAGATAATGAATTTAGTACTCACAGTCATCGCCATCGCCCTTACCCTTTCTACCCTCCTTATTGTCGTCTCTTTTTGACTCCCCCTTGTAGCCCCCGACCACGAAAAGCTCTCCCCCTATGAGTGCGGCTTCGACCCCGTCGGGTCAGCCCGCCTGCCCTTTTCTATCCGGTTTTTTCTCATCGCCATCCTCTTTCTTCTTTTTGACCTGGAGATCGCCCTCCTACTACCCCTCCCCTGAGGGGTCCAGTTGGAGGCCCCGCACCTCACATTCTACTGGGCAACTCTTGTTCTGGCCTTACTCACCGTGGGCTTAATTTACGAGTGACTCCAAGGAGGACTTGAGTGAGCTGAGTAGGTAATTAGTTTAAACAAAACATTTGATTTCGGCTCAAAAACTTGTGGTTCAAGTCCACAATAACCTAATGACCCCCGCCCACTATGCCCTATCATCTACTTTCGTTCTAGGACTAGCCGGACTGACGTTTCATCGAACACACCTGCTTTCTGCACTACTCTGCCTTGAGGGTATAATGCTCTCCCTATTCATAGCCCTCTCCCTCTGGGCAATGCAGCTAGCCACCACTAGTTTCTCGGCCTCCCCCATGATCCTCCTAGCATTCTCAGCTTGTGAAGCAAGTGCGGGCCTAGCTCTCTTGGTAGCCACTGCCCGCACCCATGGGACAGACCACATGCATAGCCTCAACCTCCTACAATGTTAAAGATTCTAATCCCAGCCCTCATGCTCATTCCCACGGCTTGGCTAGCCCCAGCTAAATGACTTTGACCAACAGCCCTGTTTAACAGCATTATGATCGCAGCCGTGAGCCTCCCCTTATTAAAGAACTTATCCGAAACAGGTTGGTCTTCTTTAAACCTCTATATGGCAACTGACCCACTATCCAGCCCCCTTCTAGTCTTAACCTGCTGGATCCAACCCCTGGCCATCATTGCTAGCCAAAATCACATGGCAGCCGAACCACTCGTCCGTCAGCGAATGTATTTGGCCCTACTAGCCTCACTTCAGCTCTTTCTAATCTTGGCATTCAGTGCCACAGAGGTCCTCATGTTCTACGTAATATTTGAGGCCACCCTTATTCCAACGCTAATCATTATCACACGCTGGGGCAACCAGGCCGAGCGTCTCAACGCGGGAACCTACTTTCTGTTCTACACCCTGGCAGGCTCGCTACCACTTCTTGTAGCCCTACTTCTGCTCCAGAACAGCACAGGCACCCTCTCTCTCCTGACACTCCAATACTCGAACCCCGCCACCCCCGACGCATACGCCACCAAGCTATGGTGGGTAGGCTGTTTACTAGCTTTCCTCGTCAAAATGCCCCTCTACGGTGTACACTTGTGGCTACCCAAAGCGCACGTAGAAGCCCCCGTGGCCGGCTCCATAGTTCTAGCAGCCATTCTCCTAAAGCTTGGCGGGTATGGTATAATCCGTGTACTTATTGTACTCGACCCACTGACCAAAGAACTGTGCTACCCCTTTGTTGTGCTTGCTCTTTGGGGCGTTCTCATGGCTAGCTCTGTTTGCTTACGCCAGACAGACCTAAAATCATTAATTGCCTACTCATCCGTAAGCCATATGGGCCTCGTGGCTGCGGGCATTCTCACGCAAACCCCTTGAGGTTTCACGGGGGCCCTCGTCCTAATAATCGCGCATGGCCTGACCTCATCCGCTCTTTTTTGTCTTGCCAACACAAACTACGAGCGGACGCATAGCCGGACAATAATCCTTGCTCGGGGTATACAAGTGCTCATACCCCTCATAGCCTCCTGGTGATTTATTGCATGCCTCGCTAACCTCGCCCTCCCCCCACTCCCCAACCTCATAGGCGAACTTCTCATCCTCACCTCCTTGTTCAGCTGGTCCCCATGGACGATTGCCCTCACCGGAGCAGGGACCCTTATCACCGCCTCCTACTCTCTGTACATGTTCCTAATAACCCAACGAGGCCCCACCCCCACACACCTACTTGCTTTGGAACCCTCACACACCCGAGAGCATCTGCTCATGGCCCTGCACTTGGCACCCCTCACACTTTTGGTCCTCAAACCCGAACTGATCTGGGGCTGGGCCGCTTGTGAGCATAGTTTAGCGAAAACGTTAGATTGTGATTCTAAAGTCAAGGGTGAAAATCCCTCTGCCCACCGAGAGAGGCACGCAAGCAACGAGAGCTGCTAACTCTCGCCACCCTAGTTGAACCCTGGGGCTCACTCGTACGCTCCTAAAGGATAACAGTCATCCATTGGTTTTAGGAACCAAGAACTCTTGGTGCAACTCCAAGTAGCAGCTATGCACTACACCACGATCATAATGGCCTCAAGCCTTACTATTATCTTTGCACTACTGGCCTACCCCTTACTGACTACCCTCGGCCCCCAACCAAAACAGTCGCACTGACCCCTTTCCCAGGTCACAACGGCAGTAAAACTGGCATTTTTCGTGAGCTTGCTCCCACTATTCTTATTTCTTAACGGAGGCACTGAGACAATCATCACCACCTGCGGGTGGCTAAACACACTCACCTTTGATGTCAACATCACCCTAAAATTCGACATCTACTCCGTCATTTTCACACCCGTCGCCCTGTACGTCACCTGATCTATCATAGAGTTCGCCTCTTGATACATGCACACTGACCCCCACATCAACCAATTTTTCAAGTATTTACTTGTCTTCCTCATCACCATGCTTATCCTTGTCACAGCTGGCAATATATTTCAACTCTTTATTGGCTGGGAGGGAGTGGGCATCATGTCATTCCTCCTCATTGGCTGATGATTCGGACGCGCGGACGCAAGCACCGCGGCCCTCCAAGCAGTTCTCTATAACCGTGTTGGAGATATCGGCCTAATCCTCGCCATGGCCTGAATGGCCACAAACATGAACTCGTGGGAAATAACTCAGCTTTTCGCAAGCACTGAAGGCACTAACCTTACACTTCCCCTACTGGGCCTCATTGTTGCCGCCACTGGTAAGTCAGCCCAATTTGGGCTGCACCCCTGGCTACCATCGGCCATGGAAGGCCCTACGCCGGTCTCTGCCCTACTGCACTCGAGCACAATAGTGGTTGCCGGGATTTTCCTCCTTATCCGTATGAGCCCCCTCATACAACACAACCATACAGCCCTCACAACCTGCCTCTGCTTGGGCGCTCTTACCACCCTATTTACGGCTTTATGTGCCCTGACCCAAAACGATATTAAGAAGATCGTCGCCTTTTCAACATCCAGCCAACTTGGCTTGATGATGGTTACTATCGGCCTAAATCAACCACAACTTGCTTTCCTACACATCTGCACCCACGCTTTCTTCAAAGCCATGCTCTTTCTCTGCTCAGGCTCAATCATCCACAGCCTCAACGACGAGCAAGATATTCGGAAGATGGGAGGTATGCACCACCTTGCACCCTTCACCTCTTCCTCCCTCACCATTGGTAGCCTTGCCCTTACGGGCACCCCCTTTTTAGCCGGTTTTTTCTCCAAAGACGCTATCATTGAAGCGTTAAATACGTCCTATCTTAACGCCTGGGCCCTCACCCTCACCCTTCTAGCTACCTCTCTCACGGCTGTCTATAGCCTCCGTCTGATCTTCTTCGTTTCCATGGGCCACCCACGGTTTGCCCCCCTGGCCCCCATTAACGAGAACAACCCTGCCGTTATCAACCCGATTAAACGCCTTGCTTGAGGAAGTATTTTAGCTGGCCTGCTTATTACCTCAAACATGTCCCCCCTCAAAACACCAATTATGACCATGCCCCCCCTAATGAAACTTGCCGCCCTTTTGGTCTCCCTTCTTGGTCTCATCCTGGCCCTAGAACTAGCCTCCCTCACTGGCAAACAATTCAGCCCAACGCCCAACCTGGCCCTACACCGCTTTTCCAACATACTAGGCTTTTTCCCCATGATTGCCCACCGCCTTGTCCCCAAGCTGAATCTGACCCTCGGACAATCTGTCGCCACCCAGATGATTGACCAAACATGGCTGGAAGCCTCCGGGCCAAAAGCCATCGTATCCCTTAATAACCCCCTCATTAAAACCACAAGTGACGCCCAACGCGGAGCCATCAAAACATACCTGACCTTGTTCCTTCTCACCATAACGCTCTCCCCCCTCGCCCTGCTCATCTAGACCGCGCGCACAGCACCCCGGGCTAACCCCCGTGTTAACTCCAGCACTACGAACAACGTTAAGAGCAAGACCCATGCACTAGCCACCAACATCTCCCCCCCTCAACAGTACATCATCGCAACCCCCGAGGTGTCCGCCCGCTGGATACAAAACTCGAAAAGCTCCCCCACGGGAACCCAGCTAGCCTCGTACCACCCCTCCCAAAAAAAGCTCGAGATAAACCCAACCCCTAACAGATAGGCCCCCACCGTCGGCGCCACAAGTGAACTCCCGAAGCTCTCCGGATATGGCTCAGCAGCTAAAGCTGCTGAGTACGCAAAAACCACAAGCATGCCCCCCAAGTAAATCAAAAATAACACTAAAGACAAGAACGAACCTCCAAACCCCAGTAGGATTCCGCACCCCACGCCTGCCACCACAACTAACCCCAAGGCAGCAAAGTACGGCGAGGGGTTAGACGCGACTGCCACTAGCCCACCTACCAGGCCTAGCAGTAATATAAACATAAAGTAACTCATAATTCCTCCCAGGACTTTAACCAGGACTTATGGCTTGAAAAACCACCGTTGTATTCAACTAGAGGAACGTTCATGCAAGCACTGACCCACGCTCATACACGGCCCCCCCCAATGGCAAGCCTCCGAAAAACCCACCCCCTACTAAAAATTGCCAACAACGCACTCGTCGACCTCCCTGCCCCCTCGAATATCTCAGTGTGGTGGAACTTTGGCTCCTTACTAGGCCTTTGTTTAATCGCCCAAATTCTCACCGGACTTTTCTTGTCTATACACTACAGCTCTGACATTGCCACCGCATTCTCTTCTGTCTCCCACATCTGCCGGGACGTCAACTACGGCTGACTCATGCGAAACATGCACGCTAACGGCGCATCCTTCTTCTTCATCTGCATTTATCTCCACATCGGACGAGGTTTGTACTATGGCTCGTACCTCTACAAGGAGACATGGACCGTGGGCGTAGTCCTGCTCCTCCTCGTCATGGTCACTGCTTTTGTCGGCTACGTTCTCCCTTGAGGACAAATGTCTTTCTGAGGGGCTACCGTCATCACCAACCTGCTATCCGCCGTCCCCTATATTGGCGACTCTCTTGTCCAGTGGATCTGGGGTGGTTTCTCAGTCGACAATGCCACCTTGACACGGTTCTTCACCTTCCACTTCTTATTCCCCTTCGTTATCGCAGCCATGACCGTCATCCACCTGCTTTTCCTACACGAAACGGGCTCAAACAACCCGCTGGGCCTCAACTCCGACGCAGATAAAATCCCCTTTCACCCCTACTTCTCATACAAAGACCTCCTCGGCTTCGTCATCATACTTGTTGCTCTTAGCTCTCTAACGCTTTTCTCGCCCAACCTCCTTGGAGACCCAGACAACTTCACGCCAGCCAACCCCCTGGTGACTCCCCCCCACATCAAGCCTGAGTGATACTTCCTTTTCGCCTACGCGATCCTTCGCTCTATCCCCAACAAGCTAGGCGGGGTTTTGGCACTGCTCTCCTCGATTCTTGTCCTCCTACTGTTACCCGCGCTACACACTTCCAAGCAGCGAAGCCTCACCTTTCGCCCCCTCTCACAAGTCTTGTTCTGAACCCTTGTAGCTGACGTCGCCATCCTTACATGAATCGGGGGCATGCCAGTTGAACACCCCTTCGTCATCATCGGACAAGTGGCCTCCCTCCTGTATTTTTCCCTATTCCTGGTTCTAATGCCCCTCGCAGGATGATTAGAGAACAAGATACTTGGACTATCCTGCACTAGTAGCTCAACAATAGAGCATCGGTCTTGTAAGCCGGGGCCGGGGGTTAAACTCCCCCCTAGTGCTCCAAGAGAAGGGGATCAAACCCCCACCGCTGGCTCCCAAAGCCAGTGTTCTTCTTAAAACTACTCTCGGGTAATGTCAAGTATATACATATATGTATATACACCATTCACTTATATTAACCATATCTTACGGTGATCAAGTACATATATGTATTATAACCATAAATAGACTATAAACCATTCATACACCACCACGTCATGAATCCACGTTTGTCATATAAATAAGAGCCAAATTAATAGCTTTTTATGTACTCAAATCTTGACCCCCAGAAATATTGAATGAAACAGTAATACGCAGTTAGAGCCTACCAACCAGCACAAATACGCGCTCACGGTTATTGATGGTCAGGGACAACAATCGTGGGGGTTTCACCTCGTGAATTATTCCTGGCATTTGGTTCCTACCTCAGGGGTCATTACCTGCGTTACTCCTCACACTTTCATTGACGCTGACATAAGTTAATGGTGGAAATCATCGGATGAGATGACTCACCAAGCCGGGCACTCTCTCTACAGCGCAGCTGGTTCCTTTTTTCTTTTTTCCTTTCAGTTGACATCTCACAGTGCACACGATCAGGTTACAAGGTCGGACATTTACTTTGATCTAGACAAGTGTATTCATGTTACAGTCATTACACAAGAGTTACATACTCTATTTCAAGGACATAAAGGTGTGTCTATTTCTGAGATTCTCGAGATATCCCCCTCGTGGACAACTGTTTTTGGTCGTAAACCCCCCCCTACCCCCCCAACACTATTGAGATGCCTAACGATCCTGCAAACCCCCCGGAAACAGGAAGCTCTCGAGTAGTGTTTCGACCCAACGTGCGGTTTTTGAGTCTATACAGTAAGTATAATACACGCACCTAATAACCACCCCACATAGCGTTTCATTTTAATACAGTAATATACACACGC